TATTGCACAAAAACGCCGGGACGCAGGCTCCCGAAGAGGGAAGCCCAACGAATGTCAGATGCAAAGTTCCGCACCTCATTAAGATCATATTGGCATACTCTCCCAAAAAAAAAAGAGCAGACCCCATTGAAGACGAGAGTAAGGGGTTCCTCCAAGGCCATTTCTGTCCACCGCCCTTCTCACGGAACCGTACGTGGACGTTACCGCTCATACAGCTCCCAGCCAGCAAGCAGTTAGCCTTCCTCTACAAGAAATGGAAATGTGGATGAATCGAATGAAATCGAGGAATTCGGTTTTTCTTTTCAGACATGATAAGTAAGAGCATCCCTTTCACAAAAACCTACGGATCCCCCGAGGAACGCCTGCCACTTCAGCACCTTGTGATCTTTGAGAAGATCATTACGAGCCCTTTCCTAGAATGTTTTTGTAGATTCCGAAAATTCCAGAGTGGATCAGGACGAGAATGAATCCGGGAATCCAGGGCATACTCATCCTGGAGCTTCCGCTCTCCTCTGGGAAGGGCTTTTTTATGGATAGAGAGATGAGGAGAGGTATTTCTTACTCGACTAAAAGGAGAGGGTAGCCTCCCGTAAAATAAGAAAGTATGAAAAACTGGATTAAGAGACGAAAATTCTTCAAAGAAAGCCATAGAAGTTGTATCATCTATTATATTCCAGCGTGACTGCTCACGTCGGGATAATCTTGATTTTAGAATACCTTTAATATACTTTGAAATATAAGCTCCACCCCCTTCTTCACTGCGTATGCTCTCTTCTCTCACTGCGAATGATGCCAAAAAGAGTTCAGCTCGCAAGCGGAGTCTCATTGGCCGTGAATCAGAAGCTACCATGTTCTAACTTGCACTTAGTCAATTGGGGGGAAGATTAACCACAACAAATCGTAAACATCAGATCGGACCTTTAATAACAAGAATTTGATTAGCGTTCTTTCTTTTAGTTTGAACAACAAAGTCCGGGCCAACAATATCCCAAGTTAATCTGTAAAAGTCAGCTGGAAAACCATCCGAGCCAGGGGATTTGTCGAGCGGCATGCTGAAAAGACAATTTGGAATCTCCTCCGTAGTAACCTGTTGCAGAAGATTCGCTTGCATCTCGTTGGAGCATCTGAAGTCGATAAAAGAGCGAAGGGATGAGATAGAGGCTCGAGTGTGGTTCACCGGTGAAAACTGAAACAGGTTGGAGAAGTAACGAATGGCTTCTTCTTGGATATCACTTGTTCGAAATAGATCCACACCTTGATCTGATGTAATTCTGCGGATTGCATTAGCAGATTTTCTGGCTTCGGCAACTCCATGAAAGATCGCCGATGAAAAAAAAGGCAATATCCACTCGTAGATTGGCTTGGTTATATTTATATAAGGGCTATTTTGCATATTTTGAATGTTTATAGGCAGTAGGGTAAGGAAAGGATCATAAATCTATGATAATTTCCGAGTTGCAAAATCCAAATACAACCTGACTTGAATCCTTACTGGACTACTTCATATGCCTTCCGCACACAGGACAGAGGAATTCACTCCACACACGAGCCAACTCCCCTAAAAGGCCTTTCTTTCATGCAATTGGCGACGCCATCGCCTATATCTTTCTTGTTAAGATCTTAAGCTTCCTGGACGTCTACAAATCTGTTAGGCAGGAAATGTTTACATTGGGGAAGAGTTCATGCTATCATGTCGCTAAAAAGTGGGCTCGGGGAACGCCTACTACTCGACTAAAAGGAGAGGAACGCCTTTGACTTCTTTCTCTTTCGAAAAAAAGGAATGTAGTTAGCCTAATCACTGGGATGATGATTGGATCAGCAACTTCTCTTGAAGCTGGACATGGTAGGCTGGTTTTGTCAACTCATTTGCTTCCGCGCTCTCTTCTGTAAACGACCTGCTTACTTCTCCACTGACCCACTCATAGACTTTCTCTTATAGACTACGCATGAATGCTTTCCTATATCAAGAAGAAAGCGAGAAGTCCGTTGGGATGCTAGATAGACTGATTCCCCTGGGTCCATAGCGTCACACCCTCATAAAGACAGTGACGTCCTATCCTATCATGCTCTCACAGGCGAGAAAGTTCTTCCTTCTAATTGAATGTCCTATTCCCCTGCCCGAGTCACTCTTCTTCCAGGCTTAAGGGGCAGCCAGGACATCAGAAGTCAATTCAAGACTTAACAGGATCGGTATATGGTTTTGCATCAAAGGCAATTCGCGGTGAAAGAAAGTAGTCTCTGTTAGCTCTTGCTTCAACCTTGACATCAGTCAATGAGGTTCCTAGGAAAGTCAATGATTTTGTTGCAAAAGCTCTTCTTCTAGCTACAAGCATTCCCTCTTCAGTGGAATGAACTACTTGTCAATGAAAGGGCCGTCAATTCCCCATCAACTGGATAATTAGCATCGGAATCAGACTCAGAAAGGGAAGCGGATGCCACAACTACTGTAAAGTCAAGAGTTTCATAGGGAAGGTGACGCATCAAATGCTACTATAGTCGACTCAGTTACTGGTTTTGCTGTATTAGTAGCGAAAGGCTGAGGCGTATAATAGAACAAGGTATGTTCCGGTAAAAGATTATCTGGTTGGGATAGGGATCTCTCCTTCTTCATTTCTCAAGGCCGGTAAGGAATCAAGAAAAGTGGTTGGGAAGTGCCCGGCCATCTACTAAGAGCTACTAGGAGCTAACTAGCTATCTTGGAAATGCTCTAAACCGTAGAATCACAACAGCCCTTCTCTTAGGGCAACAGGGGAATAAGGAACCAGGGAAAGACCAACACAACTTCCTTGACTTCCTAGGCTTAGAAACCCATTCCTATAAACGGGAAAAGCTTACTAACCTTACAACTCTGGAAGGGATTACTTTCTTACCAACTGACATGGCTTACCTGGCTTACCTTACTAACAACTAACAAACATTCCTGGGATTACTTCCTGACAGGGCTTAGCTTACTTACTAACCTTCCTTACACGGAATTACAGGGAAGCCAACACCCGGGATGTTCCGAGTGAAAGTAGAAGTTTAACCGGAACTGTCGAAAGATTACTACAGAAGAACCCATAAGATGTCCCTTACATATACCGATGTAAACAAAGATCTGAACGATTGAGAGAAGGAAGATAGAGGAAAGCAGGAGAAACACAAACTGACCGAGCTAGCGATGTTCCTATTAGGCTTGGAGAATTACTCGGAGGATGAAAGAAAGAGACAGGGAACAAAGCACAGTATACATCCTACTAGAGCTGCTAACCGGTATTCCTCGGTGGTTCCGTCCTTTAAGCCAGGGAAGCGAAAAACACAATGAACCAAGCGGAACAGACGGGATACAGTCACATCAGTACAAACAAACAAGGAATACTAATTAAACAGAAACTACACTGGGTACGTACTTAGCTACGGTCGCTCGGAGGCCGTTCTTCGAGTAAGAGACTAAGCAGGCTTCGCTCCTTCGTTTCGTACAGGTGCTGAAAGTCTAGACAGCGGGCCCTCTCCTTTCCGACTGGGCTAACTCGGGGAAGGGTCAATCTCCTCCGGAGCATGCTGCACAACCACTCATTCGTCCTGACTAAATAGTAGAATCTATCTCTCAGCGATTCTTTTCTCCGCCAATAACCCCTTCCCAACCAGCCCGCCCGATCGATTTTGGAAGATCGGCTAATTTAAAGGGGTTAATCTGGTCCGGAGTTGTCGGAACGAATCGTTTGCTTTATCAAAAAAAGCTTTATTAGGGGGTCTTGGTTGGCCCCCCTATTTTCTTATAGCTGGCGTCGACCCGCTTTGCGATACGGACGGACACGAAGAAAAAGGCAGGCAGCGAAAATGCAAAAGAGAAGACCAATGATCCCCGCCCCGGAGCATGTTATTGACTCAACCACTAATCTGTTGAATGAAGGTAGCTTGCTTACTCTCAGCCACTAGTTAGAAGGAAATCCCTCTCCTTTTAGTCGAGTTACTAATTGATAGTACCTCTCCAATGGCCATTGCTGGGGTGGGGCATTCTATCAAGTTAGAGCCGGTGCTTAAGTTGCCTGAGTTTGGGTTGAAACTTATGGCAGAGACCTTGCAGCTGAGGAAAGGGTTGGCTAACATAGCTCGCCCTATAGTAATATGTCGACCGCGCCACATTAGGTATAACTGGTAAGCTAAAGGAAAAGGGAGCTGTTGTCAACCAACGGGAACTAGTTATCCTGTCTATTCATTCTCTTTCTTCTAGTTAGTCAACGGGCGTAGCAAGAAAGTAACCTAACCTATTTATCGGGATGTAGTAACAAAGCCAAGCACTTGTTTTACCGTGGAAAATCTCTATTTACATAGAAGAGAGCGCAGCAACTCCCCCATTAATTAGGAACCGGTGGAACTGGAGCACTTGTTTATTTACCATCTCCTTATACTTGAAGACTCTCGCCCGAATTCATTAGTATTAGTTGGTACTAGAAATGTGAGAAAAGTGAACGAAAGCGCTAGCGCGTAAGCAAATCCCTTTAGCCCGTCCACTACCGAAAGAGAAAGAAAAGAAAGAGCAAGAAAAGAGAAATGCCAACCCGTGGGATGAGAAGTTGCAGAGTAGCTGATAGTGGCCTCCCTCTCCGAGTAAGAAATACCTCTCCTAACATGACTTCGAGAATTGGGCGGAGCTGGAACATTTGATGCAATAGCTGACAATCCAATGGGAATTATCCAATCGAAGGAAGAATGATTCATGACTACTCTTGCTGCTTTGAAAGAACTCTCTGAGCTTGGTTTTCAGTCAACTTTATCTCTCTCTCTTTATGAGCGGTGGTCATGCTCTGTACATTCTAGTATATGTTGATGATCTTAGAATCACATGGTCCAATCCTCTGAATATTGATGACATAGTATGCATCAAAAATGCCATCTTTTCTATAAAGTATCTGGCTCAATCTTGGTCAAAAAGTGAGTAGAACTTCTGCTTCTATCTTTCTCAAAACATTACTGATCTATTGGTCAAGGCTGGCATGGAAAGAACCTCTCCCTTCTCCTATAGTCACTTCTGGGTCCTCTTTGTCTGCTCTGCTGTTGGAAGTTCCACTTTGCTAATCCTCATCTCTATCGTAGCATTCTTGGTGGTTGCTAGCATAACCAGACCTGACATAGCTTACTCAGTGAACTTTCACAATTTCTGATGAGACCTTAGATAGAAAAGAAGGTTTAGATTCCTGTTTCTATTCCTTCCTATTAAACGCTTTCAAAAGATTGTTGAGATATCTTCTCTGAATTGTCTGCACTTGACACTTTCCTCTCAACTTGCTCTTGTTTTAGTGATGCTGATTGGCCTTCGTGGGAATTTCTAGATCACTCTCAGGATATTGGCTTTTTCTTGGGAGATCCTACGGGAAAAGAAGGAAATAAGTAAAAATAGGAGAGTCAGAGTATGGGTCCATGTCCGCCACCGCAAGTGACTTAGTCGGTCTCCTTACTGATCTGAATCTTTCTCTCAATCTCCATGTCTTGTGAAAAGAAGCACAAGATCTCGATGAATCAACCTCAGGAAGAAACATTTGACACGGGATTCTCACTAGATTCGGTATACAGTTCAAGAATCAGGGAGACTGATCATCTCATATCTTGCTCACCACAATTAGCTGAGAAATCACGTCCATCAACATAGATTTTGATCCTCCAAGTCCTTGTGAATTGAGTTGGGAGAGTGATGAACTAGCTATCGGGGGTATGGATACATAAGCAATAGTCCTTCTTTTTCGGCTCTACGTTCTCAATGCTTCGCTTCGTCAGTCTGCGACTCACCTCGCCTCTCTCCTCTTCATCCCTATTCTATGGCCCCTAGGTTAGAAGTGAGTTTCAGTTCTCTTAGGTCTCTTTCCACATATACAAACTGAGAGTTCAGTCTCATATAGCATGAGGGGACATGGCTTGGTAATCGATTCAAATTCATTCCCTCTGATCGGCAATGACAACATCATCACCGAGTACCGCGTACGATGTAAAGCGTACACCAGGCAGGGTCAGGGTGCACCTGTTTCGCACACCACCACACTAATATATGGTGTGATAGCGCGAAAGTAGGCCAAGAACCGTGATATCCCAATGGCTGCCCTGCCACAAAGCATACTTGAGAGAACCTTCGTTTAAGTTTAACAAAAGGCACCTCAAAGATATTGCATGCAAATGCAGAATTAACCACACTTGAGGCAAAGTAGCGGTCAAATAGGTACTGCACCACCTCAAACAGAAAGACTAAAGGCCAACGATCAGTGGCCGACTTTAAGTCAAAGGAGAAAGAGTGCCTACTGCCAACCAGTCGATCAAAAGGCTGTGTTTGGTTAAAAGTCCGGGGAGACGTCTTCTCCGCCCCCCCAAACATGGAAGGGGTGTAACAACCTATGATTAACGTAGTTCCCAATGGCGAATAGAAGGCTTTTGCCACCTCCCTCAACAACCTGACCTAGTCGGCCCATCCTCCGAGGTTTTTGTTCTGCTGATAGCTCTTTTAAAGAAGAGGTCTCAACGAGCCTCCTGAATTTCATTTCATCCATACAGGAGAATGCATCATTCTTATCGCAGAATGGAAACAAACCGGATTGGATTCGCTCTGGCCATAATAGACCTTGATTGAGTAACTGGGTATCCACTGGTACACATCACCTGGATCATGTAAGAGAAAGAATCCACTTTCAAAGCGAGAGACGGAAAACATGACCTAGCTTTCGCCAGCGCCTTCGGAGGACCCCTCCTGTTGACAAATTGTTCAACCGGAACAATCGTTTTTTGGGGCACCTACGACATCCTACTAGGCACTCCTTGGTTGATAACACAAAAATTGTTCTTCATTCTGTCTTTCTGCAACAGTAAGAAAGCAAATCATAGATAGCAGAATACCGGGAATATCAATACTATTGGGATAAGAGCAATATTGCATATTGCCTAGATGTTAGCAGTTGCTATCTCTTAGCAGTTTAATGCGGTTGAATGCGATCCCCGTTAACTCTGGTTTTTAGAGCTATGAGTTGAAGAGTGAGATAGACGTCTAAGTTTGAATGTTTACCGAAGGGCGGAATGATTGCCCATTTTCAGACTTACCGAGTGGGAATAGCAGTCAATCTGAGATTGCTTAAATCTCATAAAGTAGTAAGACTACCTCTTTTTTTGTAAGTGAACGCAAGGCTAACATAAGCTAGAGTTGAACGATCTACTGAAATAGCCTGATGATGAATGGAACCTCTTGAAGACATTACCTTGGCTTTTGATTTTAGGTCTTGAATTCTTTCAGATCCTGCCCCGCTTACTTTCGCTAGGCATAATAGGCCTCTCTCACTCCTCACCGAAACTGCGAAGGGACGGTGAAAAAATGGCGGCTTGGCTTACCGCAAGTCCCTACACAAGAGCTTGTTGACCATAGCAGAGACACGGCCGTACTGGTTGGGCGATGGCACAGTACGCGGGACCCTCGTATGAAACCCCACTGAGCTTCCGGTGGAACGGACTATTATCGGATGGGACACGCCTATAGCTAAAGGAACGTACAGCGAGCCGTAGCGGGAGGGACGTCAGGATACCACGGCCCACGGGCAAGCCAAGCCAGCAACCTTCAACTCCCGCAGGTCGTACGGGGTCTTTCGCCGGAGTTCACGGCGGTCTATTCTCTTTCCAGATTGAGTGGATAGGGGCTTTTGGCTAACGTACATTCAGGGGTCTGCCAGTCAACTACCTTCTCATCTAATGAGGTTTTCAATACCACGAGTCCGTCGGTCGTTGTGTGGGCGCCCTCTACTTCTACTTTTAACTAAACGCGAACAGCCGGCATTGCAAGCAAATAGAGAGCCCCCGCCCGTTTGAATCGTTGCGAGCCGGAAAGCGTACCGGCAGTTTGAGTCGCGAAAGGACCGCTTGCTTGATTTTCTTATTATTCTAAATAATAGATATATAAGATTATCTATCTATAAACAATAAGAAAATCATTATTTTATCTAATTGGGCATTCCTGGGAAGAGGAAGAAGCAGATAGAGCAAAGGCCTCCCCTTTGCTTGCGTCCGCTCTTCCCGAAGTGAGCAAATTGCATGTAGAGATCCGTAGGGGCTTATAGTTTAATTGGTTGAAACGTACCGCTCATAACGGTTATATTGTAGGTTCGAGCCCTACTAAGCCTACCACCCCTTACTCTTCACCCGAAATAAGGCAGTCGAAGTCGGCACAAGAAGTAGGCGGAGTAGAGGTCCAACGGAACTCGACTGAAAGGAGAGGCGTTCCTCGGTTGCGGGTTCAGGTGCGGCTAAATCAATGGGGTTGGCGGAGTTGGTAGGCGTTCCTCGGTTGGCACAGTTCTGTAAATAAGAGATGTCTCATCCGGTTGAGCTGTCGCAATCAGTCTTTCTCTTCCTGTGGTAGCAGAACGAATAGGAGATCCAACATGACTGTATTAAGCCTGTCGCAATCAGGGTTAAGCTAGCTCATTGCCAGAAAGCAAACAGGAGCTCTTATTTAGATCAGAGGACGCTCATCCCAGGTGCTTTAGCAACTCGACTGAAAAGGAGAGGTATTTCTTACTCGAGCACTTGTTGCGAGAGGAACGAGAGTATTTCTAAAAGGAGAGAGGGCGTAAGCATGATTCCGGGGCGGAGCCATATGACGCGAGAGTGTAAACTCTGGAACTCAGGGAGCAAGACCCTAAAGAAAGTTCAAGAAGCTATGAAGAGTGGTAAACTCTAAAAGGAAAGATGGAAACTGGGGAGTTGGCTGATAAAGATGGACAGTAACGATTGCGTAATATAAATTTATCGGCCTCGTCATCGAAAGCGGCTTCCAATTGCTCGGAAATTTTCAGCTATATGGGGGGCTTGGATGGTGAGCAAAAACTATTGATCAAGAAGTTGGTCAATTTTCGCATGAAAGAAGGTAAAAGAACGAGAGTTCGTGCTATTGTTTATCAAACTTTTCATCGCCCAGCTCGAACTGAACGCGATGTAATCAAACTTATGGTTGACGCCGTAGAGAATATAAAGCCCATATGCGAAGTAGCAAAAGTAGGAGTAGCGGGTACTATTTATGATGTCCCTGGGATTGTAGCCAGGGATCGTCAACAAACCTTAGCTATTCGTTGGATCCTTGAAGCAGCTTTCAAACGACGTATAAGCTACAGGATAAGCTTAGAGAAATGTTCATTTGCTGAGATACTGGATGCTTACCAAAAGAGGGGAAGTGCACGTAGGAAAAGGGAGAATCTTCATGGACTGGCTTCCACCAATCGAAGTTTCGCGCATTTCAGATGGTGGTAAAGTGAGACCACATAAAGAGCTCTTCGTCATTCAGTCAGATTATTAAGTAAGATATGGTTTGACCCTTTTCCTTTTTGTTTTCATTTTCATCTAGAAAGCCGGCCTTCCTCATACTCCTCCCTTCATTCATTGAGTTAGAGGAATCCATAGGAGGCCCACCCGGACCAGAGGTGGCCGAGAATCTTATGTCAAAAGGACTAACGACGATGAAAGAGGAGAAGGAAGAGTAGGAGGAGTCAGACGGAATCAAATGATTACGAGATAGACAATGAGACCAGGGAGAGCAAGAGCACTTAGACAATTCACTTTGAGTACAGGAAAGTCTGCTGGTAGGAATTCCTCAGGGCATATTACGGTGAAAAACCGAGGGGGGATTCTCAATCTCTTCTTGGTCTTTTTCATCACCGTAGTAATCTCTTTCCTCCGGATCAAAGTCAGCCACCTACTGGGTGGTCAGGCTTTGCCCCTGTTGGAGCCCATTATATGGGCTGCAGTAGGAGGGGAAGCACTTCCTTCCACGGGCCCTAACGGGTCCTCCATGTGGGAGGAAGATCCCTTTGAACTTGGAGTTCTCGAGGAATCATTCTCGGACTCCAAAACGGCAGGGGAGTCCCACACGGAGGAGAGTGAACCATCGGTCAATCAGCTTCCTCCCCAGGAAGCTGGGCCATCTGTCCCCTATCAGGACCAGGGCCTACCTACTGATAGGAATGGGAACCCGATGGATCTTAATGCTCGGCCCTCCCCC